CGAATTATACCCCTACGAGGGGGATGTTTAAAAGAATGATCTAATCGTTCGAATCTTTTTTTCGAAGTCTATAAATTATGCGTCCCCTGGTTGAATCATAACGACTCATTTCTATTTTTACTCTATCTCCGGGTAGTATACGTATAAAACTGCGTCGGATTCTCCCTGAAATATAACCTAGAATTAGATCTTGATTATCTAATCGAACTCGAAACATACCGTTGGAAAGTGACTCAGTAATTAAACCCTCATGAATCAATTTTTGTTCTTTCATTTCAGATAACCCCCTTTAAGTATCAACTACTAGAGGAAGAGTTCTATAATTCACTTCTCCTCTCTATTTTACAAATAGATAAATAGTAAATTCGAGAGAGTATTAAGTTACCGCAGGAGAATCACCATATATAACACAAAATTTCTCCTCCAATTTTTGCTAGTCGAGCTTCTCGATCTGTCATTATACCTCGAGCAGTAGAAAGAATTAGAATCCCCATTCCGCCTAAAATCTTAGGAATTTGTTGATAGTTGGAATAAATTCGTAGACCGGGTCGGCTGATACGCTTTAAAATAATTTTATTCCCTTTCCTAGTCTTTCTATGTCGTAAGGTTAAAACCAAGAATTTTTTTTTACTTTCTTGATGTTTTCGAACGTTTTCAATAAAACCTTCTCGTAAAAGTATTTTAACAATATTTTTAGTGATATTAGTAGATGCTATTTGAACCCTTCCCTTTTTATCCATGTCAGCATTTCTTATAGAAGTTATTATATCGGCAATAATGTCCCTACCCATGACGAATTATAGTTATTGGTGCCTCCTCATTTTTGATATAATCAACATGCTTTTTTTGTTTTAGTTTAATTTTTTTCTTTTTTATTGAATTTTTTTTATTATTAAATTTATTATTAAATTATAATTTCTTTTAATTAAAAGTATATGCATGAGACACGATCTATTAATTGGATCTATTTCAGATATTCGAATTAATAGAAAATAGAATATAAATTCTAGAATTATATATTCTATTCTATATCTATACTATGATATAACTAGAAATAAAAATAGGAATGAATAAATGAATATACTATAAAATAGTATAATTTAATATATCAAAATATAAAATATAAATAGTCGAATAATAATAATTAAATAATAATTAATAAATTAGAAATTAATATATTAATATAATAATTATAATTATAATAATTCTAATAATATATAATGAAGACTATAAGACTTCGGGTGCTAATGAAACTATTTTAGTAAAATTCAACTGTCTCAATTCCCGAGCAATCGCACCAAAAATTCTAGTTCCTTTTGGATTTCCTTCTTTATCAATGATAACCGCTGCATTGTCATCATATCGTATTATCATGCCATTTTCACGTTTGAGTTCTTTACACGTGCGTACAATCACAGCTCTAATTACTTCTGATCTTTCTAGAGGCATGTTGGGCACTGCTTCTTTGATTACAGCAACAATAACATCGCCAATATGAGCATATCGTTGATTACCAGTTCCTATGATTCGAATACACATCAACTCTCGAGCTCCGCTGTTATCCGCTACATTTAAAAGGGTCTGAGGTTGAATCATATCATTTTTTTTTTTTTTTTTTATCTCTTATTTCAATGCAAGGGACAAGGGAAAAAATAAATATTGTCTGTCCAGAGATAAAGAAATCCGCGTTTGTTTTTTCATTCTCAATACACCTTTACTTACTTTTGTTTACCTATCCTGATCCTGAAATAACAAATTGAGTTCGTATAGGCATTTTGCATGCAGCTATTTTCATAGCTGCTTTGGCTACAGTTTCTGATACTTCACTTATTTCATAAAGTATTCGGCCCGGTTTAACAACGGATACCCAATATTCGGGGGATCCCTTCCCCGAACCCATACGTGTTTCCATAGGTCTTACTGTAACAGGTTTGTCGGGAAAGATACGTACCCATACCTTTCCACCACGACGTGCATATCGTGTCATTGATCTTCGCCCTGCTTCTATTTGTCTAGCTGTGATCCAAGCAGGTTCAAGTGCCTGAAGAGCATATCTTCCGAAACAAATATGATTGCCTCGGCAAGATATTCCCTTCATTCTACCTCTATGTTGTTTACGAAATCTGGTTCTTTTTGGGTCATAGTTGATGGTTGTTTCTGAATTCCATCTCTACTGCAGAACCGGACATGAGAGTTTCTTCTCATCCAGCTCCTCGCGAATCACTAGACGTGTTTGTTTATGGATAATGCTTATTTCTTTTACTTTTCAAAAATTTTCTAAAGTATTTAACTTTACCTCATATTGAATCATCCAAAAAGTCATACAATAAATGAAATATAAATTTAAATAAAAAAAATAAATAAAAAATATAAAACAAAAGGTTACGCGGGCGAATATTGACTCTTTTCTCTTTTATTTGGAGGGTCATTTTATGACTAGTCAGAAGAAATCTATGTTATTCTTGGTTCATTCCGCCATCCTACCCAATGAATCATTAGGATTGATTCTTTTTCAATCAAATCCTATGTAGTCACAGGTTCCATCGTTCCCATAGCTTCTCCATTAATGCTTAGGCCTGAACTCTGCAATGGAGCTCCCAACAAAATCAGTTATTTGTTTCTGAGTCAATCTCCTCAGTTTTCTTAACCCGAAGCTCGATTCAATTATTCATCTATGTTTCTATTATTTATATCCTTATTCTATCTTATTATTTATTTATCTATCTTATTAGATAGATAATCTCTATATTGATTATTGATTAGATTATTATTATTTAGTAATTATTTATATTTAGATTCTTTATTATTATGATCATATATTCATTCTATTTTTTATTCTATTTTTTTATTATATTATATTATTATATATTATATTATATTTATGTTATATTTATATGTATATATAGTATAATATAATATTTTATTTTTATTATATTAATATTAAATATTATATTATATTTGATATTATAATTCTAATTTATATTTTTATTATTTTATTTATATTTTTTATATTTATTGTATATTGATGTTGATGCTTTATCACACTGCCTTTTTTTATGGGGTGATTTTTCATAAACCATACATATTGGAATCATATATCATTGAGATCTTTATTCTCTCTTTCTATCATCCTTTCATTTTTCTACATCCCTTTTTTTTCATAATTTATAATTAGATTTATTTTTTATGAAAAAAATTTCAGTTGCTATAACTATATAATCGATTCAGTCATATAGTGACTGTTTCTTGGGATCTCGACAATACGAAGCAATAAGTTGGTTATTAGTTTTGAGTTTTTTTAGTTTTGATCGTTACTAAGTTTATAGTGGGGTCATCTTTTTTTTGTAATCTCAACTCTAAATAAAAAACTAAAACTAACGAGTCACACACTAAGCATAGCAATTATACGAAACCTAAATTAAAGAGTAAATCGAATTTTTATTCAACCTTATAGAATTATAATTGTTTGTTTTTCTATTGCTCAGCAGAATGGCGAGATAAGTAAAGGTCCATTATTCTTATTCTTGGTTTACAAATACCCAAATTTTTATGCCTAAGACTCCATAGATAGTTCTAATTGTATGGGAACAGTGATCAATTTTAGCCCGAATTGTTTGTAAAGGAACCCTACCTTCTCTGATCCATTCGACACGTGCAATCTCTTTTCCGTCGATACGCCCTGCGATTTGTACTTGAATTCCTTTTGTATCCGTTTGTTCAGTTAATTCAATAGCTTTCTTCATTGCCTTTCGAAATGAAACTCTATTTTTTAATTGTAAAGCTATATATTCTGCAAGAATATTAGGTTGTCCATAAGGCTTTTCAATTCTTGTGATAGCAATGTTGAGTCTCCGATTTACAGAACGAAACTCTTTTTGTACATTCATCTGTAATTCTTCGACTCCCCCTGTTCGTCCTTCTAATAATAAATTGGGAAATCCAATATAGATTATGACTTGAATAAAATCTATTCTTTTTTGAATCCCTATATGGGCAATTCCTTCAAAACCTGAGGATATTCTCTTATTTTTTTGTACATAGTTTTTAATACAATTCCGTATTTTTTCATCTTCTTGTAGGTCCATGGAAAAATTTTTTGGTTGTGCGAACCAAAAAGAATGATGACTTTGAGTTGTTCCAAGTCTGAAACCTAGTGGATTTATTTTTTGTCCCATATTTTTCTACCCTTTGTTCCATTCATATTTTTTTATAAATTTATAAATATAAAATAGGAATCTAAATTCTGTTTCTTTAGATGAATCTAAAATTTCTATTTTTCTTTTAAAACAATCTTTATATGACAAGTGGTTTTTTTTATTAGACAACTACGTCCTCGAGCCCGAGTTCTTAACTTTTTAACAATAGCGCCTCTGTTGACTTCAGCTTTACTAATAAATAAATCAGCTTCATTTAAACTCATATTATGACTAGCATTTGCTGCTGCAGAATAAACTAATTGTAAAATTGGATAAGATGCTCTATAAGGCATTAGTTCTAATATCATGAGTGTTTCCTCATAAGAACGCCCGCGAATCTGATCAATTACTCTTCGTGCTTTGAAAACAGACATACATACATATATATGTTGAGCTAACACTTTTGCTTCTCTATCAGAATTTTCGTTCTTTATCATAAAAGAAAGTTATCCCCCGCCAATGAATGATAAGTGCCTAGGTGAAGTATAGTATAAGATAAGTCAGAAAAGTAAGAATAAGTAATAAAAGTCTAAGTCTTAGTATACTATAAAAAGAAAATAAAATACTATACTCTTACTATAAGATAAAGACTCTTAAGTCTAAATACTAATTATAAATACTATTTCTAAATACTATTAAGATAAGACTTTTAACATGAATACTTAGTAGAACGACTAACGACGAGATTTATTATCGTTTCTTGCATGTCTCACGAAAGTTAGAGTAGGTGCGAATTCTCCCAATTTGTGACCGACCATACGATCTGTTATATAAATAGGTAAATGTTCCTTTCCATTATGAATA